GTTATATATAACGAATTCCCCTTTCATTCAATTCAACGTTTGATCAAAAGACAACGTTTGACCAAGAGAGAATTTTAATAAAAAAAAAATTACATGAACTTAGATCACTCAAATGCTAATATTTCTATGCAATAATTTGGTCTAACGAATTGATTTAGATTGATTTTATCCATATGGGATAATGATAAATAAAAGGAAGAGAAGACTTTAAAAAAAACGAGATTCAAAAAATAGGGTAGAAGTGGGGGGTCGAACTAGGTGTATAGAATCTAATCGCTATAAGACAACTTTTTGTTTTGTGGATGTTTCAAAAAATGATTATCGAATCCGATTGAATCTAAGACACGAATAATTGGTTTACGGTATGGAAAAAACACATGTATATGTGATATTAGATATTAACTAGTTATATATGAACTAAACATATATCTCAATTTGCCCTGCTCCTGTAAATTTAGATAGGGATTCAAAAATAGAAGTCCTTCCCTTTCATCTATAATTGTGAATTGAATATTGAATGACTAAAGAGATTAAATCAAGAAAAAGAAGGAAGAATGGTTTGGAAATGTAAAGTAAGATAAGAACAAAAGTTGTAGGGATTCACAAAAACTACGTGGATAGAAACTAAAAAAGAAATATCGAAGTAGTTCTGATAGTTCGATAAATATTATTATAGTTCAATAAATATTCTTTTTTCAATTCGGAATTCTTAATTACTTCGACTGGATAAATCTTAGTGATGGAATAATTAAGTCATAATTTGTTGGTTGATTGTATCATTAACTATTTCTTTTCTTTATTTTGCGTGCGAGGAACTTATCATGAATCCACTGATTTCTGCCGCTTCCGTTATTGCTGCTGGGTTGGCCGTCGGGCTTGCTTCTATTGGACCTGGTGTTGGTCAAGGTACTGCTGCAGGTCAAGCTGTAGAAGGGATCGCGAGACAACCCGAGGCAGAGGGAAAAATACGGGGTACTTTATTGCTTAGTCTGGCTTTTATGGAAGCTTTAACAATTTATGGGCTGGTTGTAGCATTAGCGCTTTTATTTGCGAATCCTTTTGTTTAATCCTAAAAACACAAATACATATTTTTTTTTATTTTTTTTTTCGTGAACTTGCTTTGCTGCTCTTGCTTTTTCGAATTATATTAAGATTTCACTCCGACAATTATTTATTCGTTCGGATTCAGACAAGAACCCATGGGAAGGACTGATTTGAGGGTGAGGAATTAGCATACTGACTCGCCTTCTTCCTTCCCTTTTTTAGTCCAACGAACCCCCCTTTTTTTATTTAGAAAGTTTTTGTGTTGCAAAAAACTATGTATTTGGCAATTGACATAAGACCTGGTATCTAATTCTAATAAGTATAATTTTTATGGGAAATCTTCCAATTGACCAATTTAATTTATTAATTTAAATAATTAAATAAAATCAAGATACAATTTTCAATATACAATATATATTAAAATATACAATATATATTAAAATAATATACAATATATATTAAAATATACAATATATATTAATATATTGCTATTAATGAAAAATAAAAAAAATATAAATCGAACAATTTTTTAAATTCTATTAAATTATATTTATATTAATTAAATTATATTTATCTTATTTAAATTATATTTATCTTATTTAAATTATATTTATATTATAATTATAAATTTTTATATTATAATTATAAATTATATTTATATTATAATTAAATATATAATTAAATATGACATATTATAGTAAATAAATAATAAATAGTAAATAATAAATTATTTTAATTTCATTATAATTTATAATTAATTATAAATAGAAATCATAGAAAGATAATTAGTCTATCTATAAGAGGAGATGAGATCATATGAAAAATATAACCGATTCTTTCCTTTCCTTGGGTTACTGGCCATCCGCCGGGAGTTTCGGGTTTAATACCGATATTTTAGCAACAAATCTAATAAATCTAAGTGTAGTGCTTGGTGTATTGATTTTTTTTGGAAAGGGAGTGTGTGCGAGTTGTTTATTTCAAGAATAGGTTGGATCCAACCAACTGCACTTTTTTTTTCGTTATAACTAGGAAAAGGTGCATGATCCCGCGAATTACTTCTGAATAAATTATGAATAAATTAATAAATCATATTTAAGAACCATAGCATTTCGTGATTCATTGGTAAATCCACTTTGATTCTCTATCAACCAATAATCTGGGACCATTAACATGGTTAAAGCTAAGCAGTTTGAAGTCTAGACGCAGCGTAGTACTCTTTCTACTACTATGTTAATACAGAAATGGTTTCAAAAAAAATAGTTGGAATTTTTTTTTTCGATATAGAACACTCATGTCGAAAAAATGATTTGAATCCTTTACGGTGAAAAATTGGAAAAATGGGTATTTCATCCCCTTTTTTATACAATATACAATGCGAAATCGATGACCTATGTATAAAGTAATAAGAATTCTTTGGATTTGAAGAAAAAAAAACAACTTTGCTGACAATTATTTG